TGGATGTAATCCAAAAAAAGATTCATAAGTAGTTGTTAATGGAGTTGAAGTCACTAAATTTTGAGGAGTGGGTATCAATTTATGTCGAATAGCTCCACATATAGTTCCTCTAACCATATTTTCTAAACGAACCAGGGCCAACCCAAATTGATCTTGTAATAGATCTGCTACGGAACGAATACGTTTATTTTTCAAATGATTTATATCGTCAAGTACGCCCATTCCAAATTTCATTCCAATCAAATGATCCGCAGCTGTCAATATATCTCGTGGTAATAAAAATGTATTGTTCTGAGGTATATCAAGATTAAGCTTTTGGTTCATATTTCGTCGACCAATTCTTCCCAATTCACACCTTTGTTGAAAAAATTTTTTTTGTAATTCTTTACATAAAGATTCAGAAAATACTGGATCTCCACCAACACAAGCAAATTGTCGATAAAATTCTAAAATGGCATTTTCTTTTGACCCGATTTTTTTTTTATCCTTGTCATTTAGGAAAGACACGAAAATTTCAGGATAACAAACATTCTCTAGAATTTCGCTTAAATTCGAACCCATAGCTGATGATAGAACTAGAATAGATATTTTCTGTTTCCTACTTACACGAGCCCATATCCTTGCTTTTCTATCAATCTCTAATTCGAATCTCCCCCCCCAATCTGATATTATAGTGCCTGTATACACCGAAATTCCGTTAGGGTCCAATTCTGAACGATAATAGATACCGGGGCTTTGCAATATTTGATTGATTACAATTCGGTATATTCCATTTACTATAAAAGTTCCCAGAGAATTCATTAGAGGAATATTTCCAATAAAAATAGTTTGTTCTTGTATGTTCCGACAACTTTTCCAAATTAATCCCGCGGATACATATAATTCAGCATAATATGTAAGCGATTCATATACAGCATCTTTTTCGTTTATAAAGGGTTCTAATAATTGATATGTTTCTACAAATAATTGAAATTCAATTTCTTGATCTGTATCCTCTATTTTTGGAAACTTAAAAAGCCCCTCTGTTAAGCCCTGATCAATGAATCTACAAAACCCTTCAAATTGTATCTGATTCAATCCAGGTAGTGTAGACATTCCTTCATTTTCACTCTCAAGCATTTTGAACTTCCCCGTGAATTTTATAGAAAAATATTCCATGATTTGCTGTCATTCTTCATCAAATCACATGAATCAATTTAGTAATAATGGAATTTCTGTTCTTTTTACTGAATTACATGAAATTGTACCTAACTCTGTGTATGAAATACTTATTATGAAAAGAGGAATAAATAAAATCGAATTTTACACTTAACTTCGAAGGAAGGAATTTGCAACAAAACAAACAGATAGAATCGAAATTCGAATCTAAAAATGGAAATGAATTGAAAAATTCGACCTGGATTTTAAGGTTTTTTAAGGAATATCAAAAAAAATACATTCCATTTCTATCAGTATTAATTTCTATCATTATTATAATATTACATATTCCAATTCAATCGGATACCAGAAAAAAATGAATTCGGGATTTGTTCTGCTCAATGAGATAAGGATCTAATAATCCGAAACAATATAGAATTCATTTTTTTGAAACTTAACCTTTTTTTATTGTTCAAAAAAGAATTAGAAAAAGAGGAGAAACATTTTTTACTTTTTTGGGAGAATACGATTCGAGTGTGTAATAAGATTTGTATGTATTAATATAGATCTAACTCTAGCTATAGTTAGCTATCTATATCTATATATATAGATAGATAGATAGAATAGATAGATCTATGTCTAACTTTATTGCAGTCATATCCGTTCGGGACAACACATAACACGTCGTGTTAATTTTTTTTTCTATTCAATCTATTTAATAGAAAAAATTGAAAAAAAGGAGGGGGCGCCAGAATTTTTTGAGAATTCCGTATTCGTATAGTATAGGTATTATATATATATATAGATAAGATACCCGATTAGATAATACCTGTGTAACAATTCAAATTTATGTTCTAGGGTTTACATATACTGACAGTTGCTGTTATAATTGAAATAGAGAAAGTTTTTTCAATAAAAAAAAGAAAGAAATATTGGTTAGTTATGTATCAATTTTTATTTTCTTATCTCACTAAGTATCTCATTAAGAAATGAAAAAAGGATATTCAAATATTCAAGAATTATTCATAAATTAATAGTTAACGGTTGCAATTTGTCCCGAGATTTTTTTCTTTTGTAACAGAAGGTGTAAGCTTGTTTTTTTTTATTTCATGTTTTTTCAGTTCAATAAAAAAAAGGGGGGATATTCTCATATATTTCATATAGAAATATATATACTGGCGGCATGGCCGAGTGGTAAGGCGGGGGACTGCAAATCCTTTTTCCCCAGTTCAAATCCGGGTGTCGCCTGATCGACAAGAGATTTGAAATATTGTATTACATTCTATTTTTTTATGCTTAATGTTTTCCGGTTTTACTTAAAATAATAGAAAAGAACTTTTGATATGTTCTAATAGAGTGGATTCTGGTTTTTCGTCAATGGCGTTAGCCCAGAATCCTTTTTTGACTCTGTACCAACAATTCCACTATTATTATAGTATTTTGAGTGAATAATCCAAAAGAAAAAAATACAAGAACAATTTTTGAACAATAAAAAAATTCCTTCATATTGATATAGATAGGAGACAAAATTTACATGGATATAGTAAGTCTTGCTTGGGCTGCTTTAATGGTAGTTTTTTCTTTTTCCCTTTCCCTCGTGGTATGGGGAAGAAGTGGACTATAAGGGTACTAATAATTGAATTAAGGGATCAAAGTACCCATTTTGTTTTCTAGCTGGGTTTTCCAATTTTTGAACTGTTGAATTGAAGTATTAAATTGATACTAATTAGAATTTAGACTAATTAATTGAATTCAAATCAAATATAAAAAATACTATAGAATATCTGCATTTCAGAGTTCTATTATATTTTAGTAGTGTAATGTATTCTATGTATAACATAGAAAGAAAAAATACTCTTTCAATCAAACAAATATTTGAATTATTCCCATATTTGTATTTTGATAAAATTTAGGGAATCCAAATAGGAAATTGACTCTTCGAATTCTTCATAAAATGAAGATGAACTTACTCTTACCCAGGTTATATATATGGAATATATATATGGAAAATGAGGGATCGTGTAATCCCCATTCTTACTTTACTCCCTTCTTTTTTTTAATAGAATACCTGGATTGTAAAAATAATCCGAAATCCAAAAAATAAAAAATCGGAAAAATAAGAGTGGTTTTTTTATTATTTTAGATTTATTGGAATCAATACAAATCAAATAGATGAAACAAAGAAAAAATTTTCGGGCGAAATTCTAAAAAATCCAGATAGTAAAAATAGATTGAATTCTTACTATACTGGATTTTTTAGAATTTCGCGGATTGTAGTCCGATCCTTTTTTTTTTTTTTAGACTAAAACCCCAAATTGAAAATCTTGTTCATTTTTTTATTCAATCATTGATTATTACATTGATAAAAAAGAAGAAATCTTTTTTAAGCGAAATTAGTCACTTTTACTTACTGTTTTTACGTAAATTATAAGTAAAAAGGCAGTAGGAACTAGAATAAACAGTGCAGTAGCAATAAATGCGAGAATATTTACTTCCATAATTTCTATTATGTTTTATTTCTCTTAAATTTCCAATAAAAAAATTAGGGATTTAATCCCATAGAGATGATAAGTCTTTCAAATTCAACAATGGTATAAATTGGATTTCGGTAATATCAAATCGGATCAATATCACGAATAACAATATCTGAGCTATCAAATCGACTCATCGTCGAGAATTAAATAGTATAACATAAGAAGATCTTTTATCCATACCAAATAAAAAAAAAAACCAAATAAAAAAAAAATTCGAGATCTAAATTATGAATTAAAAAAAATTTTACGGAATTCTGAAAGATGCAAAAATCCTTTTGACCAAATCATATCATTCCATTATATTGACAATTTCAAAAAATTGTTCATACTATGAACGTAGTATAATGGCGGTCGGGCAAGTATGCCCCCATCGTCTAGTGGTTCAGGACATCTCTCTTTCAAGGAGGCAGCGGGGATTCGACTTCCCCTGGGGGTAGGGTGCTACGAACGGAAGTTGATCATCCATTTTCAAGAAAAATGGAAATGGATTCTTCCTGTTCCTGGGTCGATGCCCGAGCGGTTAATGGGGACGGACTGTAAATTCGTTGGCAATATGTCTACGCTGGTTCAAATCCAGCTCGGCCCAAGAATTTGCCGATCCACTATGAAATTATATAACCCATTTTTTTATTGTTCTCCCGAAATGACTGATGCTCTCTGATACAGAAGATTCCAAATATGAAACATCCCTAACGCTATTTATTTTTTTCTGTATTACATATTTCTACAAATTCGGATCTTGCTAATAATCTAGATTCATATCAAAATCCTTAAATAGAAAATCTAAGGAAAAGATTTCAATAAACAAAAAAAACAAAACCCATTTTTTCATTGATTCGTTTTTCAATCCATTTGGCAATAACAAACGTATTATGTATGAGTAATCTGTGTCGATCTCACTAAAGTTCATATCGATATAGATATCAATATATACAAAATCCACCTCTTTCATTTAAAGCAAAATGGTTCGAATCCTAAATAGAAAAAGAAAGGGTTTGAAATAAACCTTAAGAATATGTATGCTGTACACGCTTTTCCCTGGGATTGTAGTTCAATTGGTCAGAGCACCGCCCTGTCAAGGCGGAAGCTGCGGGTTCGAGCCCCGTCAGTCCCGATGGATACAAATCCAATATTAATAAATTATTTTACTGTATTCTATTTACTAGATAAATCGAATTTTTTGTTATCTGATGAGCTGTTATGCTAATATATATATACATATATATACATATATATACATATATATTCTAATCCCATTTTTTGATTTTATTTTCTAATAAAATTTTAGAATAATTTATATAATTTATATAATAAGTATATGCAGGAACA